GCTAGTGTAGCTTAAATCAAAGCATAACACTGAAGATGTTAAGACGAACCCTAGAAACGTTCCACAGGCACAAAGGCTTGGTCCTGACTTTACTATTAGCTTTAACCTAATTTATACATGCAAGTATCCGCATCCCTGTGAGAATGCCCTCAATCCTCCGCCCGAAGACGAGGAGCAGGCATCAGGCACGCCCATGCAGCCCAAGACGCCTTGCTACGCCACACCCCCAAGGGATTTCAGCAGTAATAAACATTAAGCCATAAGTGAAAACTTGACTTAGTTAGGGGCACTAAGGGTCGGTAAAATTCGTGCCAGCCACCGCGGTTATACGAAAGACCCTAGTTAATAGACACGGCGTAAAGGGTGGTTAAGGAATATAATAAATAAAGCTAAAGGCCCTCTAAGCCGTTATACGCACTCCGAGGATACGAAGCCCAAACACGAAAGTAGCTTTAAACCCCTCCTGACCCCACAAAAGCTAAGAAACAAACTGGGATTAGATACCCCACTATGCTTAGCCATAAACCCAGATGTACTTCTACAATACATTCGCCAGGGCACTACGAGCACAGCTTAAAACCCAAAGGACTTGGCGGTGTCTCAGACCCACCTAGAGGAGCCTGTTCTAGAACCGATAACCCCCGTTAAACCTCACCACTTCTTGTTTTCCCCGCCTATATACCGCCGTCGTCAGCTTACCCTGTGAAGGCCTAGCAGTAAGCAAAATGGACACAACCAAAAACGTCAGGTCGAGGTGTAGCGTACGAAGTGGGAAGAAATGGGCTACATTTTCTAAACACAGAATATTTTACGAACGGCACTTTGAAAATAAGTGCCCGAAGGTGGATTTAGTAGTAAAAAGCAAATAGAGAGTCCTTTTGAATTAGGCTCTGAGACGCGCACACACCGCCCGTCACTCTCCCCTCTAATAAAAATCTATACATATATAATAACTCAACTACAAATACGGGGAGGCAAGTCGTAACATGGTAAGTGTACCGGAAGGTGCACTTGGAATAATCAGAGCGTGGCTGAGACAGTTAAGCATCTCCCTTACACCGAGAAAACATCCATGCAAATTGGATCGCCCTGAGCTAAACAGCTAGCTTAAATACCAAAATAACTAAAACAACATTAAAATACTTAACAAGACAACAACACATTAAACTAAAACATTCTCCCGCCTAAGTATGTGAGACAGAAAAAGGCAAACACTAAGCCACAAAAATAGTACCGCAAGGGAACGCTGAAAGAGAAATGAAACAAATCATTAAAGCACAACAAAGCAGAGACTAACCCTCGTACCTTTTGCATCATGATTTAGCCAGTCCCCCTGAGCAAAGCGCACTTTAGTTCAAAACCCCGAAACTAAGTGAGCTACCCCGAGACAGCCTATCAATTAGGGCCAACCCATCTCTGTGGCAAAAGAGTGGGAAGAGCTCCGGGTAGAGGTGACAAACCTACCGAACTTAGTTATAGCTGGTTACCTAAGAAATGAATAAAAGTTCAGCCTCACACTCCTTGCCTCACAAACATCTAAAACCACACGAGCCAAAGAAATATGCGAGAGTTAGTCAAAGGGGGTACAGCCCCTTTGAAACAGGACACAACCTCATGCAGGAGGTTAAAGATTATACTAAACAAGATACACCGCTTTAGTGGGCCTAAAAGCAGCCACCTAGACAGATAGCGTTAAAGCTCCAGCGGACTAAAAATCTATTATCCAAATAATTTATCTAAAACCCCTAACAATATTAGGTCGCCCCATGCCTACATGGAAGAGATACTGCTAAAATGAGTAATAAGAAGGAACCCCCTTCTCCTAGCCTACGTGTATATTAGATCGGACCCCCCACTAATAATTATCGAGCCCAACCAAAGAGGGTAATGTGATCGCACTAAACAACAAGAAAACATCACACCACCAAATCGTTAATCCCACACCGGAAGGCCCACAAGGAAAGACTAAAAGAAAAGGAAGGAACTCGGCAAACCCAAGCCTCGCCTGTTTACCAAAAACATCGCCTCCTGCAAAAATCAATGTATAGGAGGTCCTACCTGCCCAGTGACAAGTTAAACGGCCGCGGTATTTTGACCGTGCGAAGGTAGCGCAATCACTTGTCTTTTAAATGAAGACCTGTATGAATGGTGGAACGAGGGCTTAACTGTCTCCCCTTTCCAGTCAATGAAATTGATCTGCCCGTGCAGAAGCGGACATATTAGTACAAGACGAGAAGACCCTTTGGAGCTTAAGATAAAAGATCAACTATGTCAAGAAACTAAAAACATAGCTTAAACTAAATAGCAGCTGATCCTTATCTTCAGTTGGGGCGACTGCGGAAGAAAACAAAGCTTCCACGAGGATTGGGATAAATAACCTAAAGCCGAGAAAGACACTTCTAAGCCACAGAACATCTGACCATATAAGATCCGGCCACCCGCCGATCAACGGACCAAGTTACCCTAGGGATAACAGCGCAATCCCCTTTCAGAGTTCATATCGACAAGGGGGTTTACGACCTCGATGTTGGATCAGGACATCCTAATGGTGCAGCCGCTATTAAGGGTTCGTTTGTTCAACGATTAAAGTCCTACGTGATCTGAGTTCAGACCGGAGCAATCCAGGTCAGTTTCTATCTGTAACGCCACTCTTCCCAGTACGAAAGGACCGGAAAAGGGGGGCCTATGTTACAAACACGCCCCATCCCTACTTAATGACAACAACTAAATTAAATAAAGGGAAGGCACAACCCCACATCTAGACAAGATTATTAAGATGGCAGAGCCCGGTAATTGCAAAAGGCCTAAGCCCTTTCCACCGGAGGTTCAAATCCTCCTCTTAATTATGTTGACCTTACTAATAACACATGTAGTTAATCCCTTGGCCTACATTGTTCCCGTACTACTAGCAGTAGCCTTTTTAACCCTAATTGAACGAAAAGTATTAGGATATATACAACTACGTAAAGGCCCAAATGTAGTAGGCCCTTACGGACTACTACAGCCCATCGCAGATGGAGTTAAATTGTTTATTAAAGAACCCGTACGCCCCTCCACCTCCTCCCCCTTTCTATTCTTAATTACCCCTATACTAGCCCTCACCTTAGCCATAATGCTATGGGCACCAATACCTATCCCACATCCGGTGACCGACCTGAACCTAGGCATACTATTTATTCTGGCCCTATCTAGCCTAGCAGTATACTCTATCCTTGGCTCAGGCTGAGCCTCTAATTCAAAATATGCCCTAATCGGAGCCCTACGAGCAGTTGCTCAAACTATTTCATATGAAGTAAGCTTAGGCCTAATCTTACTATCCATTATCATTTTTACAGGGGGCTTCACCCTTCAAATATTTAGCACAACTCAAGAAACAATCTGACTCTTGTTACCTGCCTGACCCCTAGCCGCTATATGATATATCTCCACCCTGGCAGAGACAAACCGAGCACCATTTGATCTCACAGAAGGAGAATCTGAGCTGGTATCAGGCTTCAATGTAGAATATGCAGGAGGCCCCTTCGCACTATTTTTCCTAGCCGAGTATGCAAATATTCTCCTAATAAATACCCTATCAGCCATCCTCTTCTTAGGCGCAACACATATTCCAACGATACCAGAACTTGCATCCGTCAACATTATAACTAAAGCTGCACTATTATCTATACTATTCCTATGAGTGCGCGCCTCCTACCCACGATTCCGATATGACCAGCTCATACATCTGGTATGAAAAAATTTTTTACCAATAACACTAGCTCTTATTTTATGACATGCCGCACTACCAATTGCCTTCACTGGACTGCCCCCACAACTATAAAGGAGCTGTGCCCGAATGCCAAAGGACCACTTTGATAGAGTGAATCATGGAGGCTAAAATCCTCCCAGCTCCTTAGAAAGAAGGGACTCGAACCCGTATCCTGGAGATCAAAACTCCAAGTGCTTCCATTACACCACTTCCTAGTAAGATCAGCTAATCAAGCTTTTGGGCCCATACCCCAAAAATGTAGGTTAAACCCCTTCTCTTATCAATGAGCCCCTACGTCATTATAATCCTCCTATCAAGTCTAGGACTAGGCACAACCCTCACATTCATGAGCTCACACTGACTATTAGCCTGAATAGGCTTAGAAATTAATACATTAGCAATCCTACCCCTTATAGCCCAACATCATCACCCCCGAGCAGTAGAAGCCACTACCAAATATTTTCTAGCCCAAGCTGCCGCAGCCGCAACTATTCTATTTGCCAGCACTATTAATGCGTGAACAACAGGAGAATGAGACATCTGCTGTCTAACCCACCCAATTGCGACAACGCTAACAATTATAGCTCTGGCATTAAAAGTAGGCCTAGCCCCAATACATTTTTGAATACCCCCTGTCATACAAGGGTTAGACCTGCCAACAGGACTAATTATAGCAACTTGACAAAAACTAGCACCATTTGCACTGATTATTCAAATCACTCCCTTTACTTACCCCCAAGTAATTACTGCCCTAGGACTTCTATCCGTTTTCATTGGAGGTTGAGGGGGCCTCAATCAAACCCAGCTACGTAAAATTCTAGCCTACTCATCAATTGCACACCTGGGCTGAATAATTATTATTGTACAATTTAAACCCCAACTAACAATCTTAGCCCTAACTACCTACATCTTAATGACCGCCGCAATCTTCCTTACATTCAAAATAACCTCCGCAACAAAAATCAATACACTAGCTACAAGCTGATCAAAAGTCCCTATTCTTACAGCAACAGCAGCCCTCTCCCTCCTCTCCCTAGGAGGGCTCCCCCCACTTACAGGATTTATACCAAAATGGCTGATTCTACAAGAACTCACAACACAAAAACTCCCACTCACCGCAACAATTGCAGCACTCAGCGCCCTCCTAAGCCTCTACTTCTACTTACGATTATGCTACTCTATGACCCTCACAATCTCCCCAAATACAAACAATGCATCAACCCCATGACGTCTACAAAATACACAAAGTATAATACCCCTGGCCATTTTCACAACATCAACTCTCCTCCTACTCCCCCTGGCCCCCCTAGCACAAGCGCTAGTTAACTAGAGATTTAGGATAACACTAGACCGAAAGCCTTCAAAGCTTTAAGCAGGAGTGAAAATCTCCTAATCTCTGCATAAGGCTTGCGGGACTCTATCCCACAGCTTCTGAATGCAACCCAGACACTTTAATTAAGCTAAAGCCTTACTAGATGAGAAGGCCTCGATCCTACAAACTCCTAGTTAACAGCTAGACGCTCAAGCCAGCGAGCATTCATCTACTTTCCCCGCCTGTTCGCCGAATAAAGGCGGGGAAAGCCCCGGGAGGCGTCAACCTCCTTCTCTGGATTTGCAATCCAACGTGTCATTACACCACAAAGCTTTTATGATAGGAAAAGGATTTAAACCTTTGTTCATGGAGCTACAATCCACCGCCTAACCCTCGGCCATCCTACCTGTGACAATCACGCGCTGATTCTTCTCAACGAACCATAAAGACATTGGCACCCTCTACCTAGTATTTGGTGCCTGAGCCGGAATAGTCGGCACAGCTTTAAGTCTCCTAATCCGAGCAGAGCTGGCCCAACCTGGCGCCCTCCTAGGCGACGATCAAATCTATAACGTCATCGTTACTGCTCACGCCTTTGTAATAATCTTCTTTATAGTAATACCAATTATGATTGGGGGGTTTGGAAACTGACTTGTACCCCTCATGATTGGGGCGCCCGACATGGCTTTCCCCCGAATAAATAACATAAGCTTCTGACTTCTCCCTCCCTCCTTCCTACTATTATTAGCCTCCTCTGGAGTTGAAGCAGGGGCAGGAACAGGATGGACAGTTTACCCCCCTCTTGCAGGAAACCTTGCCCACGCAGGGGCTTCTGTAGATTTAACAATCTTTTCATTACATCTCGCAGGGGTATCCTCCATTCTTGGGGCCATTAATTTCATTACAACCATTATTAACATGAAACCCCCAGCTATTTCACAATACCAAACACCTTTATTTGTATGAGCCGTACTAATTACAGCAGTACTTTTACTTCTCTCCCTCCCAGTCCTGGCCGCAGGAATTACAATGCTTCTAACTGACCGAAACCTAAATACTACCTTCTTTGACCCAGCGGGAGGAGGAGACCCAATCCTTTACCAACACCTTTTCTGATTCTTTGGGCACCCAGAAGTTTACATTTTGATTCTGCCAGGATTTGGAATAATTTCTCATATTGTAGCCTACTATGCCGGCAAAAAAGAACCATTCGGTTATATAGGAATAGTCTGGGCTATAATGGCCATTGGTCTTCTAGGCTTCATTGTATGAGCCCATCACATATTCACAGTAGGAATAGATGTAGACACACGAGCATACTTCACATCCGCAACAATAATCATCGCGATCCCAACGGGGGTTAAAGTGTTTAGCTGACTGGCCACCCTCCACGGAGGGTCTATTAAATGAGAAACCCCAATACTCTGGGCTCTCGGATTTATTTTCCTATTTACAGTTGGAGGGCTTACCGGGATTGTATTAGCCAACTCATCCCTAGACATTGTATTACACGACACCTATTATGTCGTAGCCCACTTTCACTATGTTTTATCAATGGGGGCCGTATTTGCAATCATAGGAGCTTTCGTTCACTGATTCCCCCTTTTTACAGGCTACACAATACACGACACCTGAACAAAAATTCACTTCGGAACCATATTTGTAGGCGTAAACCTTACCTTCTTCCCCCAACATTTCCTAGGCCTGGCCGGGATGCCACGACGATACTCAGACTACCCAGACGCATATTCGCTATGAAACATTGTCTCATCCATCGGCTCCTTAATTTCTCTAGTAGCGGTCGTAATATTCTTATATATCTTATGAGAAGCTTTCACCGCCAAACGAGAAGTACTCTCCGTTGAACTAACTGCCACAAACGTAGAATGACTGCACGGATGCCCTCCTCCCTACCACACATTTGAAGAACCAGCATTCGTGCAAGTACAGACAAACTAGCAAGAAAGGAAGGAATCGAACCCCCATAGGCTAGTTTCAAGCCAGCCACATGACCACTCTGCCACTTTCTTCCATAAGATACTAGTAAAATGACTATTACCTTGCCTTGTCAAGGCAAAATTGCAGGTTAGAGCCCTGCGTATCTTAAGCTTATGGCTTAATGGCACACCCCTCACAACTAGGATTCCAAGACGCGGCCTCCCCTGTAATAGAAGAACTTCTCCACTTCCATGACCATGCCTTAATAATCGTTTTCTTAATTAGCACCCTGGTGTTATATATTATCGTTGTAATAGTTACCACTAAGCTCACCAACAAATACATTCTAGACTCCCAAGAAATTGAAGTTGTATGAACAATTTTACCAGCAGTTATTCTTATTATGATTGCCCTGCCCTCCCTACGAATTTTATACCTAATAGACGAAGTCAATGACCCACATCTTACTGTAAAAGCTATGGGCCACCAATGATACTGAAGCTACGAATACACAGATTATGAAAACCTGGCCTTTGACTCCTATATGGTCCCAACACAAGACTTAGCCCCAGGACAATTCCGACTCTTAGAAACAGATCACCGAATAGTAGTCCCAATAGAATCTCCTGTTCGAGTCCTAGTGTCAGCCGAAGATGTCCTACATTCATGGGCCGTCCCAGCCCTTGGTATTAAACTAGACGCCGTTCCAGGCCGACTTAACCAAACATCTTTTATTACCTCCCGCCCCGGCGTATTTTATGGACAATGTTCTGAAATCTGTGGCGCCAATCACAGCTTCATACCAATTGTTGTAGAAGCCGTCCCACTAGAACACTTTGAGAACTGATCCTCCCTCATACTTGAAGACGCCTCACTGAGAAGCTAAATAGGGATTAGCATTAGCCTTTTAAGCTAAAGATTGGTGGCCCCCAACCACCCCCAGTGATATGCCACAATTAAACCCCGCCCCATGATTTGCAATTCTTGTATTCTCGTGACTAATCTTCCTGACAGTAATTCCTAACAAAGTTTTAAATCACACCTTTACAAATGAAGTTACAGCCCTCAATGCTGAAGAACTTAAATCAGACACCTGAAACTGACCATGGCACTAAACCTATTCGACCAATTTATAAGCCCCACACATCTAGGCATCCCATTAATTGCTATCGCCCTTACCCTACCTTGAATCCTTGTACCTTCCCCAACCAACCGCTACCAAAATAACCGGCTAATTTCTCTCCAAAATTGATTCATCAAAACTTTTACACATCAATTATTAATGCCATTAAATCAAGGCGGACATAAATGAGCAATAATTTTAGCCTCCTTAATAATTTTTATTCTTACTCTAAACATATTAGGGCTCCTCCCATATACCTTTACCCCTACAACACAACTATCCTTAAATATGGGCCTAGCCGTTCCACTATGACTAGCCACGGTTATTATTGGCCTACGAAACCAGCCAACGGTGGCCCTAGGCCATCTCCTGCCAGAAGGCACTCCTGTTCCACTAATCCCAGTATTAATTATTATTGAAACCATTAGCCTATTTATTCGCCCCCTCGCCTTAGGAGTTCGGCTTACCGCCAACCTAACAGCCGGGCATTTACTCATTCAACTAATTTCAACTGCTACCATCACTCTAATGCCTATAATAACAACCGTGGCAGCACTTACCGCTATCCTTCTAGTACTTCTGACCCTTCTAGAAATTGCAGTAGCCATCATCCAAGCCTATGTTTTTGTACTTCTACTGAGCCTCTACCTACAAGAAAACGTCTAATGACCCACCAAGCACACGCATATCACATGGTTGACCCAAGCCCATGGCCCCTAACCGGCGCAGTAGCTGCTCTCCTAATAACATCAGGCTTAGCAATCTGATTCCACTTCCACTCAACAATCCTCTTAACACTAGGCTTAGTGCTGCTCCTACTCACAATATACCAATGATGACGAGACATTGTACGAGAAGGCACTTTCCAAGGACACCACACTCCCCCCGTCCAAAAAGGCCTGCGATACGGAATAATCCTATTTATTACATCAGAAGTCTTCTTCTTCCTAGGATTTTTCTGAGCATTCTATCACTCTAGCCTCGCTCCAACCCCTGAACTAGGAGGCTGCTGACCTCCAACAGGCATTACAACCCTAGACCCATTTGAAGTTCCTCTCCTAAACACCGCCGTACTCCTGGCATCTGGCGTTACAGTAACATGAGCACACCACAGCCTAATAGAAGGAGAACGCAAACAAGCAATCCAATCTCTTACTCTAACAATCCTTCTAGGGTTTTACTTCACCGCGCTTCAAGCCATAGAATACTACGAAGCCCCATTCACTATTGCTGACGGAGTCTACGGCTCAACTTTCTTCGTAGCAACAGGATTCCACGGACTCCATGTAATTATTGGCTCAACCTTCCTTGCAACCTGCCTGCTCCGACAAATTCAGTACCACTTTACATCAGAACATCACTTTGGATTTGAAGCAGCCGCCTGATACTGACACTTCGTAGACGTCGTATGACTATTCTTATACGTCTCTATTTACTGATGAGGCTCATATCTTTCTAGTATTCAAAGTTAGTACGAGTGACTTCCAATCACCTAGTCTTGGTTAAACCCCAAGGAAAGATAATGAACTTAATTATAACTATTATACTCATTACTACAGCACTATCCGCAATTCTAGCCCTAGTATCCTTCTGACTTCCCCAAATAAGCCCAGATGCAGAAAAACTCTCCCCCTATGAATGCGGGTTTGACCCCCTTGGGTCAGCACGCCTTCCATTCTCCCTCCGCTTTTTCCTAATCGCCATTCTTTTTCTACTATTTGATCTAGAAATTGCACTACTACTCCCTCTACCCTGAGGCAATCAACTACCAGACCCAACCTATACCCTCCTATACGCCGCAGCCGTACTGATCCTGCTCACACTAGGCTTAATTTATGAGTGAGTACAAGGAGGCCTAGAATGAGCTGAATAGGGGGTTAGTCCAAACATAAGACCTCTGATTTCGGCTCAGAAGACCGCGGTTCAAATCCGCGATCCCCTTATGACACCTGTATACTTCAGCTTTACATCAGCATTTACCCTGGGGCTCTTAGGCCTAGCCTTCCATCGCACCCACCTCCTATCTGCCCTCCTTTGCTTAGAAGGAATAATATTATCCCTATTTATTGCATTAGCCTTATGAATACTGCAACTAGAATCCACTGCTTTCTCCGCAGCCCCTATCCTCCTACTAGCCTTTTCAGCTTGCGAGGCAAGTGCAGGCCTGGCCCTACTAGTTGCCACAGCCCGAACCCACGGAACTGACCGACTACAAGCCCTAAACCTCCTACAATGCTAAAAATTTTACTACCTACAATCATACTACTACCCACAATCTGACTTTCCTCTCCTAAATGATTATGAACCGTTTCAACACTCCAGAGCCTACTTATTGCCCTACTTAGCCTTACTTGAATTAAATGGTGCTCAGAAACAGGCTGAACATCTTCCAACCTATATATAGGCACAGACCCCTTATCAACCCCTCTCCTAGTCTTAACTTGCTGACTCCTGCCCCTTATAATCTTAGCAAGTCAAAACCATATCAAAACTGAGCCAATCAGCCGACAACGAAACTACATTACCCTCCTGACTTCCCTACAAATCTCTCTAATCATAGCATTTGGGGCCACCGAGATCATCATATTTTATGTTATATTTGAAGCAACCCTCATTCCAACCCTAATTATTATTACTCGCTGAGGTAACCAAGCTGAGCGCCTAAGTGCAGGCACATACTTCCTCTTCTATACACTAGCAGGGTCCCTTCCACTACTAGTCGCCCTGCTATTACTCCATCAAAGCACAAACACATTATCAATACTAATTATTCAATACTCACACCCCATAATTCTTAACTCATGAGGAGATAAAATTTGATGGGCCGGGTGTTTAATTGCCTTCCTAGTAAAAATGCCTCTCTACGGAGTCCATTTATGATTACCAAAAGCCCATGTAGAAGCCCCAGTAGCCGGCTCAATAGTGCTAGCTGCAATTCTCCTAAAACTTGGAGGCTATGGCATAATACGCATAATAGTAATTTTAGACCCCCTATCAAAAGACCTAGTATATCCAATCATCGCCCTGGCCTTATGAGGAATTGTCATGACAGGATCAATTTGTTTACGACAAACAGACCTAAAATCATTAATCGCCTACTCCTCCGTGAGCCACATAGGCCTAGTTGCAGGAGGAATCCTAATCCAAACGCCGTGAGGCTTTACCGGCGCCCTAGTATTAATAATTGCCCACGGCCTAGTTTCCTCGGCCCTCTTCTGCCTAGCCAACACAACCTATGAGCGCACCCACAGCCGAACAATAATCCTTGCCCGAGGATTACAAGCTATCTTTCCCCTAACAGCCACCTGATGATTTATTTCCAACCTCGCAAACCTAGCCCTCCCCCCACTACCAAACCTCATAGGAGAGCTAGTTATTATTACGGCAATATTCAACTGATCCCCCCTAACTCTCCTGTTAACAGGAGCAGGAACCCTAATTACTGCAGCCTACTCCCTTTACCTCTTCTTAATAACTCAGCGGGGACCACTTCCACAACACATCATTAATCTACAGCCCTTCCACACACGAGAACACCTCTTAATAGCCCTACACCTTCTTCCAGTCCTTCTCCTCATTTTAAAGCCCGAAATCATATGAGGCTGATGATACTGTAGATATAGTTTAACTTAAAACATTAGATTGTGATTCTAAAAACAGAGGTTAAATCCCTCTTATCCACCGAAAGAGGCCCAGGGCAGTAAGGACTGCTAATCCCTATATCCACGGTTAAACTCCGTGGCTCATTCAAAGCTTCTAAAGGATAATAGTTAATCCGTTGGTCTTAGGAACCAAAAACTCTTGGTGCAACTCCAAGTAGCAGCTATGGTAAACATTATTATAACTACCACTCTTCTTTTAACCCTAACAGCCCTAATTTTACCCCTAATATTAACCCTGCACCCCAAGCCTCTAGGCCAAGACTGAGCCATAAAACATGCAAAAACCGCCGTTAGCCTGGCATTCTTTATCAGCACAATCCCACTAATTATCTTCCTAGATCAAGGAACAGAAAGCATCATTACCACCTGGTCCTGAATAAACATTACAAGCTTTGACATCAACATTAGCTTTAAATTCGACCACTATTCCCTAATCTTTACCCCTATTGCTTTATACGTAACGTGGTCAATTCTAGAGTTTGCATCATGATACATACACGCGGACCCAAACTTAAACCGATTCTTCAAATATCTACTACTATTTCTAGTAGCTATAATTATTTTAGTTACCGCCAACAACCTATTTCAACTATTTATTGGCTGAGAAGGAGTAGGCATTATATCTTTCCTGCTAATCGGCTGATGACATGGGCGAGCAGACGCCAACACAGCCGCCCTACAAGCAGTGCTTTATAACCGTGTAGGAGATATTGGTCTAATTCTTGCCATAGCCTGAATTGCCACAAACCTTAATTCATGAGAAATCCCCCAAATCTTTCTAATATCTAAAAATCTTGATATAACCCTACCACTAATAGGCCTAATCTTAGCCGCTACAGGAAAATCGGCTCAATTTGGCTTACACCCCTGACTCCCCTCAGCAATGGAAGGCCCAACCCCGGTCTCCGCCCTACTTCATTCAAGCACAATAGTGGTTGCAGGCATTTTCCTACTAATCCGACTTCACCCCTTAATAGAAAATAATCAGCTAGCCCTGACCACCTGCTTATGCCTAGGAGCCCTAACAACCCTATTTACTGCAACCTGCGCCCTAACTCAAAACGACATCAAAAAAATTGTAGCATTCTCAACATCAAGCCAACTAGGCCTAATAATAGTTACTATTGGATTAAACCAACCACAGCTAACCTTCCTACACATCTGTACCCACGCCTTCTTTAAAGCAATATTATTCTTATGCTCCGGCTCAATTATTCACAGCCTTAACGATGAGCAAGATATTCGAAAAATAGGAGGCCTCCACAAACTAATGCCATTTACTTCCTCCTGTCTAATTATTGGGAGCCTAGCCCTAACAGGAACACCCTTCCTCACAGGCTTCTTCTCAAAAGACGCAATCATCGAAGCACTCAACACCTCCCATCTAAACGCCTGAGCCCTGGCCCTGACACTACTTGCTACCTCCTTCACCGCAGTATATAGCCTACGAGTTATCTTCTTCGTAACAATAGGCTCTCCCCGATTTTCCGCCTTATCCCCAATTAATGAAAACCACCCCGAAGTAACAGCATCTATCCAACGATTAGCCTGAGGAAGTATTATTGCAGGCCTTATTATTACCTCAAACTTCCTGCCATCCAAAACACCTGTCATAACAATACCCCTCTCCCTCAAATTAGCCGCACTAATAGTAACAATTACAGGACTCATCATTGCCCTCGCCCTAGCCACAGCAACAACCAAACAAATCAAAATTATACCCGCCCTCTCATCTCACAATTTCTCAAATATACTAGGCTTTTTCCCATCAATTATTCACCGCTCAGTCCCAAAATTTAGCCTCACCTTAGGAAAACAAGCCACCAAGCTAGACCGACAATGAATAGAAATAGGACCAAAAGGATTCCTTCCCCTACACGCCTCCTTATCCTCAATATTTGATAATATTGATACTAACATTGTTAAAGTCTACTTAACCTTCTACCTCATTTCAACAGCCCTGGCTATTGCTCTCCTAACCCTTCTTTAAACCGCCCGAAGCGCCCCACGACTCAGCCCCCGGGTCAACTCCAAAACCACAAAAAGACACAGCAACAAAACTCAAGCACATACCACCAACATCCCGCCCCCAACAGAGTACATTAAAGAGACCCCTCCAATATCCCCCCGCATAACAAAAAATTCTTTAAACTCATCCACAACAACTCAACAATCCCCCCGCTCCCCCCAAAACCACACCATAGCCGCCCCGACCCCTAACAAATATATCATTACATAAGCCTTAACAGACCCAACCCCCCACGTCTCAGGAAAAGGCTCAGCAGCCAAAGCCGCAGAATATGCAAACACAACTAGTATTCCCCCCAAATAAATCAAAAACAGCATTAAACCAACTAATGACCCACCATGTCCTACCAAAATACCACACCCAACCCCCGCAGCCATAGCTAACCCCAGGGCAGCAAAATACGGCGCCGGGTTAGAAGCAACCCCTACCAACCCAACTACCAAACATAATAATAATAAATTAAGAAAATATATCATAATTCCCGCCAGGATTTTAACCAGGACTAATGACTTGAAAAACCACCGTTGTAATTCAACTACGAAAACCATGGTAACCCGAAAAGCCCACCCTCTACTCAAAATTATTAACAACGCACTAATTGACCTACCAGCCCCTTCTAATATTTCCGCATGATGGAACTTTGGCTCCCTACTCCTACTCTGCCTTATAATACAAATTCTTACAGGACTATTTTTAGCCATACACTACACCTCAGATATCTCAACTGCTTTCTCCTCCGTGGCCCACATTTGTCGAGACGTAAACTACGGCTGACTCATCCGTAATATTCATGCCAACGGAGCCTCCTTCTTTTTCATCTGCCTCTACCTACATGTCGGACGAGGCCTTTACTACGGGTCCTACCTCTATAAAGAAACCTGAAACATTGGTGTAGTATTACTACTACTAGTTATAATAACAGCTTTCGTTGGGTACGTACTACCCTGAGGACAAATATCCTTCTGAGGCGCCACAGTAATTACAAATTTATTATCAGCCGTACCGTATATAGGAGACGCCCTAGTACAATGAATCTGAGGGGGATTTTCCGTAGACAACGCAACCCTTACACGATTCTTCGCATTTCACTTCATTCTACCATTCGCCATTGTAGCCGCTACATTACTACACGCCCTCTTTTTACATGAAACAGGCTCAAACAACCCAACAGGCCTAAACTCCGACACAGACAAAATTTCCTTCCACCCCTATTTCTCATATAAAGACCTCTTAGGCTTTATTGTTTTACTCACAGCCCTTACGGCCCTAGCATTATTCTCCCCAAACCTTTTAGGAGACCCCGAAAACTTTACACCGGCCAACCCCTTAGTGACTCCTCCCCACATCAAACCAGAATGATACTTCCTATTTGCATACGCCATCCTACGCTCAATTCCAAACAAACTAGGGGGAGTCCTAGCACTCCTATTATCCATCCTAGTATTGATAATTGTCCCTCTACTACATACTTCCAAACAACAAGGGCTCACCTTCCGCCCAATAGCCCAACTCCTATTCTGAACCCTGGTGGCAGACGTCCTAATTCTAACCTGAATTGGAGGGATACCAGTTGAACATCCGTTCGTCATTATCGGGCAAGTCGCCTCCGTCCTGTACTTCTCACTATTCCTTATCCTTAACCCCCTAGCAGGCCTGCTAGAAAACAAATACATAAACTTTAACTGCCCTAGTAGCTTAGCTTAAAAGCGCCGGTCTTGTAATCCGGAGATCGAAGGTTAAAATCCTTCCTAGCGCCAGAAAAGAGAGATTTTAACTCCCACCCCTAACTCCCAAAGCTAGGATTCTAAACTAAACTATTTTCTGAGATCATAAAAGTCTAGACATGCATAAATACGCTATGGTATAGTACATAATATGCATAATCTGGCACTATGGTATAGAACATATTATGTATAATATTACATTATGGTATAATACATTAAATTAAATATCCCCTAGAAATCATTAAACCATATTTGTTTACAACATAAAACTAAGCAATACATAAAACATGCAAATATAACTCCCCTAAAATTTCAACACAACACATAAACCAGAGGACCCCATAGTTTATCGAACATAACTAACTGTTTAATAACCTAATCCTGCCCGTAAAATGTTTAGCAGTGAGAGACCATCAACCTCTTTATACCTTAAGGTACAACGTCCTTGATAGGGTCAGGGACAAAATTCGTGGGGGTCACACAACTTGCACTATTACTGGCATCTGGTTCCTATTTCAGGTCCATAACTGATTTATTCCACCTACTGTGCATTACCCTGGCATAAGTTAATGGTGGGACAACGAATTAGCAAACACCCCCCATGCCAAGGCCTTCATTTAAAGGCATGGGGAATTTTTTTTTTTTGGCCCCTTTCCCTTGGAAATTTCATGCCCCCTACCCCAATTTATGGAAAAAGCCCTTTTATAAGGTTAACTCAAGGAATGTTTGGGCATGTTTTAAGGACATAACGGGGCCGCGCATCCTTTTATTTCCCGGGCATAAGGTTATTCTTTACCCCACATACCCCTATAAAATTGCCCCCCCTCTCCCCTCACCCCTCACGAACGCGCGGGGAAAACCCCCCCTACCCCCCACGCCCAGGGAGCCCTAATTATCCGGCCAAACCCCAAAAACAGGCAAGGTTCAATTGGCGGGATCAACAAGAAATTGCAGGGGTTGATATATAGGGTATAAATTTTAATATTATACA